ACAAGGAGTCATTTATTTAGCCATTGACAGGTGATTCAAGGAATTCCGTGGGAAATTCAATTCTTCATATTTGTAAAAAGAGTAGTAGATACCACCTATTTATAACGCGTGAACCATGATATTAAGCGAGTCGATAAAACAGAAATAACATTTCTAGGAGTCTATAAAGGTAAATGCACAATATGTGAATCGCCCACCGCAATATTATGCGTAGTACTTCGTTGGACAAACGCTATATCGATGTTTCCATCGGTATATCGGTATAAAGTACGTATCTACATAATAACAGATAGACTTCCTCTTCGAACAGTAAAGCGGGAAACAAATAAAAAGGGGGGTTGGTTGCTCCTCATTGTAATATCCATATATCATTCTGTTAAAGTTCATCTAAATAGAATATTTTTATTTTAGGACGAATTCGGTTGGAAAAAATTTTGATTTCATATCATGTGTATTCCTTTTACTTTCAAAATACAAACATCGGAATAATTGAAATATTTGTTTGATTGAAAGGTTATTCTTCATCTATTACATTACTTTACTGGATTCCAGTAGAATTTTTCTATGAAGATATTTTTCTTGAAAAACGCTTTGCAGAACGATCTATGAAACCATTAATACAGTTTGATTACTCAACTCAATTAAATTAGTAATGATCCTAGAGTCCACTTCTTCCCCATACTACGAGTGAAAGGGAAAATGTAAAGACTACCATTAAAGCAGCCCAAGCAAGACTTACTATATCCATGTGAATTCTGTCTCCTATCTCTATGAATATGAAGAAACTCTTCCATTATTGATCACTAATAATAATGTAATCAATGGCACAGAGTCAAAAAGGGATTTTGAACGAAGGCTATTGATGAACCAACCCAATAACTCCACCCATAACAAGTTCGGATATGATTTGTGGGAGAATTTGGAAGCATTAAGTACAAGCAAGATAGACAGTTACTTTCTTGTAATTATCAAGGGAGGGCGATTAATGGAACATGCAGGAATAGTAAGACCTATTGTTTCTTTTGTTACCCTTCATAATAAAACAGCATAACAATATACAATCAAGATAAATCACTATCTATCACATATCTCTATTTACCGTTTGATCTAATCCTTACGGCCTCCCGAGTGTTGTTGTGAAATACTTGGGAGACCCTCTATTATATTAATAATCTATTTTGCTTAGGTGTTACCGAAAATAAAGAAGTTTTATTTTTCAACCCCAACCCTTAGTCTTTTTTTTATATTCTATATTCTATAAAAGAAAGCAATTATTCATCCAATATTGCTTGAATGTATGTCTGAGCACTCATAAATTCTCGCGAGTCTGTATACAAAGCATCTTCCACCCTTTCCACAACTACCAATTCCCCGCTCAACCGTTTAATTCAAGAATCAGTCATTAGACATTAGTACTGGAAGTTTTGATAGTCTAGCCCTTCCTATACTAAAATTCTCCCTGGAATCCCAAGCGCAAGGATTGAAAGTCTTTTAGCCTCCAGCTTCTTAAAATCAAAATAAAGCAAGTTTCGGAAGTTCGAGTCCTTTTCCTCTGCTTATGCTAGGCAAGGATTCGGCGACTTTTATTATATCAGCAAGCAAAGGGATTTCGAGTTTTTTCTTGATCAGACGACACCCAGATTTGAACTGGGGAAAAAGGATTTGCAGTCCCCCGCCTTACCACTCGGCCATGCCGCCAAAACGATAAAAATAGATGGAAATATTCCTGGTGGGTTATTACTTAATAAATACTTAATCCCCCCCTTTTTTTATTTATTGATTTGCATCTGGAATACCATTTTCCTTATTCCTTTCCTAATAAACTGAAACTAAAAAAATCCTTCCTTTTTTGTTTTGATTGGAGCCGGACCCTTCTATTAATTGTATAGTATCTCAAATATCAAAATACACAACGCCGAAAAATTTCCCTCCTTTTTTGAAAGAAAATATTTGGATTTTGAGTCACACAATCAAAAATTCAGCGCAAACGAAATTGGACCCATTAACTATTGACTGTTAAGTTCTTGGATCTCGTATTGTGTTCCCTTAATGGCATAAGAAAATGCAATTGATACACAACTAATCAGTATCAATAATTTTCAATAATAAATCCTTTTCAATTTCAAGTATAACTATAACAACATTTATGTGTAATTTTGTGTATATGTAAACCCCAGAACAGAAATTGTTACACAGATATACCCAATCCGGGATCTTATTTATATATGATATGCCATAGGAACTTAATTAAAGTAATTAGCGTGCTTCAATATTTCATTGAAGATATTGAATATCAAACCCTTTTGCGTTGCGCACTTCAATCGTATTCCACGAATTCAACCAACAAATGGGTAAAAATGCCTCTTTTTTTTTGCGAATAATTTTTTTTTGAACAAGGAATCCACTAAAAAAGTTAAGTGCTAAAAAAAGGTAAACTCTATAAGGTTCCTTTCTGTCTTTATATCATTCAGAGAGAACAGATCAAATCCTGAATTCATTT